ATTTTATTAATTTCGTCGACTCGAAGGGTTGCCATTAGTATTTCTTTAATTTTTTTTTTCGGAAGCAAAGGGAAAAATAATGCCTAAATTCTAAACGAAAGTAGAAGTTCAAAGCCTAATAAAAATAAATTTAATTATCTCTTCCATTCTATGGCCCCGAGAATGCCAATATTCGCACGAATCGTACGGAAATGTAACTCAGTATTCAAACAACTATTCAGAGTTCCTAGAGCTCCTTGTACGGCTTGTTGGAAAACCCGTTGTCGGACCTGATTCATCGCCCTTTGTTTTTCAAAATAAAGGGTTTCGTTTTTAGACTTTTCTAATTGTTCCAAACTAATAGAAGTAGCATTAATCAAATTTTCTTTTTCTCGTTCTATCTCAGAGTATCCATTCATTCGATACTCATCTGCTTCTAGTTCAACTTTCTGTAATCGAATACGAGCTTTTTCGAGTTGTTCAAGGGTTCCTCTACGTAATTCTTCCGAATTTCGAATAGTACTTAAGATCCTCTGTTTTCGATTATCTAATAAATCTTTTAATGAAAGTAGATTATCTTCCTATTAAGTTTACAATTTTTATGATCTCTTCCCGAACCAAACATGAATCTTTCGATTCATTTGGCTCTCACGCTCCTTTTTTTCCTTTTTGCTATGTATTAGGGCTATTTCCATATCTTTTTTTATGTAATGAGCCTATCCTCTATCCTCTCTTTTCTGTTTGTATTTTAATATACCGAAACTTATATAAGACTAGATAAATATTAAGAGGACTCTTCCGACTAGATAAAAATCTATCATGGTCAGCAAAGGTGTTTCTTTATTTGTGTTTGCTCTGTTAGTTAATAATTTCAATTTCATTAAGAAAAACAAATTAAATAAATGGAAAATGAAAATGGATGGAATTCCTTTTATTTTTTCTTCAAATCCAAAAAATTTCTCTTTTTTTTATACATAGGTCGTCGATTCGGCATTGGAAAAAGGGCAGGGTGCCCTTCTAGTAAATAGTTCAAACTATTTTATCGATATGAGTGTTCTATATCAGAAAAATTCTACACTAGTGATTTCCCGTTTAAAGGGTTTTGATACTAATACTAATATAGTTGTAGAAAGAGTACCCCTTTTTGCCTGGACTTCAAGCAGTTTAGCTTTAACCGTGTTAATGGTCTCACATTATTGGTCTATAGAGAATCAAAGTAAATTTACCAATGAGTCGCGAAATGCTATGGTTCTTCCATATGATTTCTGAAGTTATTCAGAAGTAATTCGTCGAGATCGTGCACCTTTTCTTATTTATCCCAAAAAGACTCAAAAATATTCTAAAGTGCAGCCGGATAGATCCAATCTATTTTTGAAATAGACAACTCGCACACACTCCCTTTCCAAAAAAAATCAATACACCAACCACTACAGTTAGATTTATTAGATTTGTTGCTAAAATATCGGTATTAAGCCCGAAACTCCCAGCGAATGGCCAGTGAGCCAAAAAAACGAAAGAATGGGTTACATTTTTCATATGCTCTCCTCTTATAGATAGGACGAACAAAGAAGAAAGTTTTTCGATCACTTACTTTGCTCGCCCTTTTTTGATCGGTTTTTTTAATGCAATCTTTTTTAATGCAAATAGATTCAATCTAATAATTTCTTTTAGATTTAGTCTTACGTCTCCTTTGACCTGTGAAAGATCCCCTTTATTGAAATGTTCCCAAAATTCCTAAAAGAAAAGGAAAAAGACTTTCCACTGTCCTAAACTAAGGACGGGAAGGAAGAGAGCGAGCATATCCTCTAAATGGATCACGCTCAAATCAGCCCTTCCTGGGATTCCTGGGGTATTGTCTGTCCCGATAAATAAAAAATCCCCAGAATAATATAATATAATAAATAGGAGTAAAGTATTGATATACTTGGAATTACAGAAGCAAATACCAATGTACTAAAAAAAGAAAAAAGTATCTAATCTAAAGGACTCATTTTCTTTTTTAGGATTAAACAAAAGGGTTCGCAAATAAAAGCGCTAGTGCCACAACCAGTCCATAAATTGTTAAAGCTTCCATAAAAGCTAGACTAAGCAATAAAGTACCTCGTATTTTCCCTTCTGCTTCTGGTTGTCTCGCAATACCTTCTACAGCTTGTCCTGCAGCAGTACCTTGACCAACTCCAGGCCCAATAGAAGCAAGCCCTACGGCCAATCCAGCAGCAATAACGGAAGCAGCAGCAATTAGTGGATTCATGGTGAGTTCCTCGTGTCAAAAAAAAAGAAATGGTTAAGGATACAATCAACCAAGAAATTATTACTTCTAACTTCTAAGCTCTATTGGGTAGAAGTAACTAAAAAGTAGAAATTGAAATGATAATCGAAATCGTCCGAATTACTTCGAGATCTCGTTTTTAGTTTCTAATCATTAGAGGTTTGTGTAAATCCATACGATTCTCACTATTCTATTTCTCTTTCTTTTCAACCAATCACTCGTTCATTCCATCCTCTTTTTTTTTTTTACTCTTGGATATCCTTGAGTTCCCGTTTTTTCTCTTTCATCTAATCCATAATAAAAGACGAAATACAGGAAGAACCCCTATTGAAATCGAACTAATCCAAATCCAATAGGAATCAAATCAAGATATACAATTGATAACAATATGCTGCATAGAACTAGATATGGAATCCAATTCCATATAGAAGGGAATTCTATATATCGGGTTAGATAATGAATCTAACTTAGGAATAAAAAAAAATCCCATATACATTTGTTTCTTCTATTTTGTTTGCATATTTTCTCATTTTCTATTGAATTCGATTCTAAAATCCTTCCTTAGAAAGCCGCACAAAAGATGACTGTCTTATAGACATTAAGGATATAGATCTAACCTGACTCCGTCCCCCTGAATGCATATATACTTTACCAATTCCGTAATATAGTCTATTCTCTCGCTTACAACTTTAGGTTGTATATTCATACGCATTTCGAACTATTTAGTTTTCCAACTAAGAGGATTGTCCGGAATCATGCATGAATTGGGCTAAGCTAAAAAAAAAGACTATTTCGAAAACTAGTCAATTCAATGATGACCTTCCATGGATTCACCTATATAGGCTGCGGCTAACGTTGCAAAAATAAGAGCTTGAATACCGCTTGTAAATAATCCAAGAAACATGACCGGTATAGGGACTACTAAGGGGACTAAAGAAACAAGAACAACAACGACTAATTCATCCGCCAATATATTTCCGAAAAGTCGAAAACTAAGCGATAATGGTTTTGTGAAATCCTCTAGGATGTTAATTGGTAAAAGGATTGGGGTTGGTTTAATATATTTCTCGAAATAACTCAATCCTTTTTTGCTAAGACCCGCATAAAAATATGCGGCTGATGTTAGTAAAGCTAAAGCAACAGTAGTATTTATATCATTCGTGGGCGCTGCCAATTCCCCATGGGGTAACTCTATAATTTTCCAAGGTAAAAGAGCACCTGACCAATTCGAAACAAAAATAAAAAGGAACATAGTTCCAATAAAGGGAACCCAGGGACCATATTCTTCTCCAATCTGAGTTTTGCTCAAGTCTCGAATAAACTCAAGGACATATTCGAAGAAATTCTGACCGTCGGTCGGGATGGTTTGCGGATTCCGAACAGCTATGATAACTGAACCTAGCAAAATAGTAATTACGACCCAAGAAGTGATGAGTACTTGGGCATGAATTTGGAAACCTCCTATTTGCCAATAGAAGTGTTGGCCTACTTCTACACCTGATATATCATATAACCCCTTGAGTGTTTTAATGGAACATGGTGTAATATTCATATTGTCCTCTGATAAAAATTGAACTTCAAAAAAGGAATTCTTTTGATTCAACCATCTCTTTCTCAACTCAGCAACTTGAAGTATTAATCTTATATTTAGGATACCAAGAAATCACATCAGATCATAATATATATCAATACCCTCTAATATATATCAATATTCCCTTTCTTTTATCTATGTAAAACAAAAAAGAACAGTAACTGATCCCATAAATCTGTGCAGTTGTTCAAGAATTCACTATTCTTTTTAATCAACGATTTCTTATATAGAGAGAACGGCCCTCAGAAATAGCAAATACTAATTTGTTAAGAATTAATCGAATTGAAGTCATAGTGTCATCGTTGGCAGGAATCGATATATTCGCGAGATCTGGGTCACAATTTGTATCGACTAAAGAAATAGTAGGAATCCCTAAAATGGCACATTCCCGAAGAGCTATATACTCTTTTTGCTGATCAAGGACGATCACAATGTCAGGCAACCTCGTCATATATTTGATCCCGCCGAGATATCTTTGCAAGGTAGATAATTTTCTCTTTAAGATTGCCGCATCTCTTTTTGGGAGATGGTGGAATTTTCCCATTTTTTCTTCTGCTCTTAAGTCTCTAAATTGAGAAAGTCTAGTTTTGGTAATCGACCAATTCGTTAACATACCACTGAACCACTTTTTATTAACATAATGACAACGAGACCTTATTGCAGCCGATGCTACTAAATCCGCTGCTCTTTTTTTGGTACCAACAATTAAGAAGCTTTTTCCCTGACTTGCTGCATCAAAAACTAAATCACAAGCTTCTGATAAAAAACGAGCCGTTCGGGCGAGATTTGTAATATGAGTACCTTTACGCTTTGCCGAGATGTAAGCGGCCATTTTAGGATTCCATTTCTTAATACCATGACCAAAATGAACTCCCGCTTCTATCATCTCTTTCAAATTGATGTTCCAATATCTTCTTGTCATTTTTTCCACACTTCCTTTTTCTTTTTTCTTTTTTTCGTCTTACCATTACGGAATTGATTTCTTTTTGAAGATTAAGAAAGAGCCGAAATAGCTTGAAATAAATAATAATTGTTCCGATGGAACCTTCTACTCAGAATTGGCCATTGATACATGGTATAAACATAGCCTTAATGAATTAACTGACTTCTTTTACTTATTAAAATACATACTTATTAAAATACAAAATCTAAAATCATACCTGTTAGCATTCTAAGGTCAAAAGTATAGTTTAAATTAAAGTCAAAAAAAATCTGCTTTATGTATATTTAAATCCTATAAATAGGAGTAAATGGGGCTTCTGATGTCTCATAGAAATTGTTTGTTACGTCAGAATCAGAAGAAACTAATTCGGTATGGAGAAACAAAATATCTCTCATTTCCGACGCGAATAGATTTTTTCTTTGAATTTCGAAATAAAGGTTCTTGTCTTGTGGGGAACGATGCACAAATTTTTGGAATCCAGTACCAACAGGTATAATCCCCCCCAGAACTACGTTTTCTTTCAGGCCTTTCAACCAATCAATACGACCTCGTAGGGCAGCTTTTGCTAAAACTCGAGCAGTTTCTTGAAAACTTGCTTCAGATATGAAACTTTGGGTATTCAGGGAAGCTCTTGTTATTCCCAATAAGATTGCGCGATAATAGATCGATTCGTCCAAAGCCCGCCCTGCTCGTTCCGCTCGCAATAGTCCTATTAATTCCCCAGGTAAAAAAACATTAGACATTCCATCTTCGGAAACCCTTACTTTTGATGTTACTTGGCGGATAATAATCTCTATATGTCTATTATGGATCTGTACCCCTTGGGATCGATAAACCTTTTGGATCTTATTAACCAAAGAGATACGACTTTGGGCTATGGTTAGCTCAGCTCCGATCAAGAATCCCCAGGGAACCCCAAGAATTCTTGGTATATGCTCATTCCAATCCTCAATTCTCCTTTCGAGATTCGGCGATAGTGAATAAATTGAACGCGCTTCGAAGATTTGTTCCACTTTTGGAAGACCTTGCGTTATATCACTAGATCTCGATTTTTCATATATAAACGTAACTAACCTATCTCCTTTGTAAAGGATTTTTCCATAATGACCATGAACAGTTGCTCCTATAGTGGCCAAATAAGGCTTAGCTGCTCTTAGAATAAAGGAGTCCATATTAACAATGAAAATTTGACCAGATTTTTTTATGTCCGATTTAAATAAACATACATTTTCGCAAATAAATTGTCCAAGGTGAATTATTGCCGATGTATTTTCCCACGAGTCATGATGGAGGAAGTGCCAATTCAAATGGAATGGCTCCAACATCATGTTACTGTCGAAATTAGAAATCCTTTTATTTTCGTCTATTAAAGAGTATTTAAGTCCTTGAAGTACTTGGAAGGTTTGTTTCAAATTGTCAAGGAACAAGTATTTTTTTAACAAGATCTGGTTATGGGTTAATAAATAGTAAGATGAAGAAAAATTGGATATACTAGGTATAATAGCGCCTAAGAGCCCAAAAATATCTCGAATAGGAATTCTAGGATTCGATTTTTTTACCGCATTGGGATATTTCGAATTCTTGAATAAACCAATTCGAGAACAGTTGGATGCCGACAAAATCATCAAAGACGGATATTCTTTATTTCGATTCAACAAGGTGCCAATAGCTTCTTTATGTTGGCTAAGTGATTGAATCTTCCCCTTGGAATAAAAGGAATTGGTATTGTTGCGATCTAACCTATTATTGGGAATCGGTCCTACACTTGTCCTATCATACCTTCTTCGTGTATAAGAAATAGTAGACTTGACTAATTCAATTCTTAGGAAATCGCGAATCAGATCATTTATTCTTACCTCAACAAGAGAAGCACGAGCCCCCCCTTTATCTTCTTGTTCCCAATTCACTACTAAGCAAGTTCGAACGAATTGACTATTCGTGTGATAAATTCTTTGAGTTAACTTGCTATTTTCATGAGAAATAAAATTGACAAGTCGAAGTTGGAGATTATCCTCTTCTTGCAGGAGATCCTGCGGGAAAAGTGTTACTAAATTTCTCCCTTCGTCCATTTCATATGCGACTACAGGTCGAACCGAAACAAAATACTTTTCTTTGCTTTTGAGAATTTTTTTCCGTTGAACATAAACCCAGTTTTTCCTTTTTTTTGATTCCTTAGAATCTTTTTTTTCTCTTTCTGGTGGTATCAAACTGCTACCTAATATCTTATCCGCCTCCTCAGGAAAATGAATATCTCCGGAAAAGATTTTGAGTTCCGTATGGCTTTTTTTTCTCTTCACTCGGACCAATCCACCTAGTCGACTTCTTGTATTTTTTGTGAGTTGTGTATCCACTCCAATAATACTATTGTCAAGTACCTTTAGGGATGAGGATCTCGGCACGATATGCAGTTCTTGAAGAATGAAAAAAAACCGATCTACTTCTTTTTGGTATTTTAGACTAAATTCTTTTGTTCCTCGATGCTCAATAAAACCCTCTTTTTTTAAGATAGAATCTTCCTCTGGGCTCCCATATTCGTCTTCTGAATCTTCCTCTGAGTCTTCTTCTAAAGTCTCATATTCGTTCTCTGAGCCGTCTTCAGGGCTCCCATATTCGTCTTCTGAGTCTTCCTCTAGAGTTCCATATTCGTCCTCTCGGGTCTTATATTCGTTCTCTAGGCTCCCGTATTCTTCCTCTGAGTCTTTCTCTAGAATCCTATATTCGTCCTCTAGGATCTCATATTCATCTTCTAGGGTTTCATATTCGTCCTCTAGAATCCTATATTCGTCTTCTAGGGTTTCATATTCGCCCTCTCGGGTCCTATATTCGTTCTCTGGGCTCTTATATTCGTACTCTGAGTCTTCCTCCCGAGTCCTATACTCTTCCTCTCGGGTCCGATATTCTTCTTCCAGAGTCCTATATCTAAATTTAACAATTCCTGAACCCCTTTTATCTTTTCTATATCGTGGATCGTCAAAATAAGCAAAAATATTATTTCTACGTAAAACACCCATAGAAGGTATTTCAATTGAAATCCCCAAACAGGATATTAGTTCTTTCTCTTGTTCTTGATGATATTGTAATGGAATGACGAACCTATTTCTTCGCTTTTTCGCCAACAAATCCGAATTATCTTGAAGAATAGAAGGATAGACAAAATTCCAATGACCGTTGGACACGATTCGATCTGACGTTAAATAATCAGGAATTTCCCTATCTTTTTTACCAAAAGTATCCAACAGTCTATGGCTTACTTGATCATTAGCCATTGAGAGGTCAAAGATATATCTTCCGTCAACAGAAAAATAATAAGTATTCATTTGATCTTGATCCTTGTGGAGCGAAAAAGATGCTATACTGGATCTGCACATACTTACTGACAATATCCATAAATGGCTTGTTTTTGGTAATCGACGAAGATTACCATATTGATATTCGGGCGCATGGTAAACATCAGTACTCCAGTGCATTTCCCCGTCAGATTCGGAATAAATATGCTTTTGTACTTTTTCTTTAAAATACAAAGTGGACGTTCCGGCACGAATCTCCGCAATTACTTGTTCGGATTCTACATATTGATCATTTTGCACTAGAATCAAGCTTTTTAACGGAATATTCACACTATGTAGAATATCCTGACTCTGAATAGTTACATGCAAGTCTATATAGCATAGAAAAGCAGGCTGCCCATGACGGGTACGTGTGGGGTGAACCAAATCCTCATTGAATTGGATTTTTCCATTCGAGGGGGATCGTACAAGGTCGGCAGTACCCCCTGTGAATACTCCACCAGTATGAAAAGTTCTTAATGTTAGTTGAGTCCCTGGCTCCCCAATTGATTGACCCGCAATAATACCTACAGCTTCCCCCAATTCGACCAGATCGCCATGAGTGGGACTCCGCCCATAACATAATTGACAGATCCAAGACGTGCTCCGGCAAGTAAAGGGGGTTCTAATATATATTGGTTGTGCTCGAAACGGTTGTGCTCGAAAGGCAGTTATGAATCGATTGACTAATCCTATTCCAATATCTTGATTTCGAGCAGCAATGCATCGTGAACCAATATATATATCGTCTGCTAATACACGGCCAATTAGTGTTTGTACAAAAAGTTTTTCCGTCATCCCATTTTGAGGACTCACAGAAATGCCTCGGATAGTACCACAATCTCTTCTACGCACAATAATATGTTGAACTACTTCAACAAGTCTACGTGTAAGATATCCAGCATCCGCTGTTCGTACAGCAGTATCTACAACCCCTTTTCGGGCTCCGTAGCAGGAAATTATATATTCTGTCAAAGAAAGTCCCTCGCGTAAATTGCTTTGAATAGGTAAATCAATCATTTGTCCTTGAGGATCCGCCATTAACCCTCTCATACCTACTAATTGGTGTACTTGAGATGCATTTCCTCTGGCTCCTGAAAAAGACATTAGATAGACTGGATTAGAAGGATCCGTTATTCGAAAATTCGAATTCATTTCTTGTTTCAAATATTCACTTGTAGCATACCATATCTCAACGGATTGGCGTAATTTTTCTACCGCGTGTACAGCCCCGTAATAATAGTGTTTCTCCAAAAGAAAACTCAGTTGTTCCGCGTCTTGGACTAACCATGCTTTAGAGGGTATTGTTAAAAGATCCTCGATTCCTAAAGAAATCGATGTACTAGTGGCTTGATGGAAGCCCAGAGTCTTTATTTGATCCAGTATATGGGATGTATATCCCATTCCGAAATGATCTATTAATTTGCTAATAAGTCGTTTCATAGCAGTTCCATCTATCTCTTTATTATGAAAGACCAGGTTGGCCCGTTCCGCCATACATAAGTACCCCCCTTTTTTGGCTGAGTAGGATTCGACAATTGCTGAGTAGGATTCGACAATGGGCCCGAGTCAGTGATTTGAAAACTAAATTTACTCCCTTTCCTCAATCTCAATCTGGATTTGCGCGACAAAAAGATGGTACTAGCGAAATCGGAATGCCCCCCGAAAGGGGCATCGCCGAATCTAACTTCCTTGTTTAGATAGTTTATGAATAGGCCCGACTAAATCCTTGTATGGCTTCCTCTATTTCTCTATAAAAAGAAATATGACCAAAAGTGGTTCGAATGTATGTAGAACGGATTTCTTTTTTTCTATTTCCGACTATTAGATAGTGGGCATAAATCTCATGATAAGTCCCAAAAGATTCATATTGAACTTCAATCGGAACTTCTCTTGACCCAATGATGCGTTGATCTAGTTTCCATCGGAGCCACAGGGGACTGTTTAAACCGATTTGTTTCTGTCTATAAGCTCCCAGTGCATCATAGGAACTAGAAAAATGAGGTTCTTTATCTTTCGTATACTTAGAATAATAATTATTATTGTAGTTTACTTTTTTATTTGCAGAGTTTCCGCAACTATTATATCTATTTGCACAAATACCTTGACGGTTTCCAATCGTTAATACATAAAGTCCGATAAGCATGTCTTGGGTTGGCACGCAAATAGGATCTCCAATAGCGGGAGACAGGAGATTTATATGAGAAAACATAAGTAAACGAGCTTCCGCCTGAGCTTCCAAGGATAAAGGTAGATGAACAGCCATTTGATCTCCATCAAAGTCCGCATTGAAACCCTTACACACTAATGGATGTAAACAAATAGTACGTCCCTCTACTAAAGTGGGTTGGAAGGCCTGTATGCCTAATCTATGCAGGGTAGGTGCTCTGTTCAACAGTACAGGATGTCCCCGCATAACTTCTTGAAGTATTTCCCATACAACGGGTTCCTTTTCCCAAATTTTCCTTTTAGCAATCCTGACATTAGAGGTAGCACGTTTCGTGATTAAATCGCGAATTACAAATAGCTGAAAAAGCTTTATTGCTATCTCTAGAGGTAATCCACATTGATGTAATGAAAGCGAAGGACCCACAACAATGACAGAACGCCCCGAGTAATCGACCCGTTTTCCAAGCAGAGTCTCGCGAAACCTCCCCTCTTTACCCTCAATTACATCTGAAAGTGATTTGTATACTTTATTGTGACCATCCCTCGTCGGTTGCCCACGGGACCTACTATCAAGAAGTGTATCCACGGCTTCTTGTACCAATTTTTCCTGGCACATTACTAAATCTGCTGGCGCTAATTCACTTCTTTTTAATAGATAAGAAAGGTTGTTGTTCCGACGGATAACTCTCTTATAAAGTTCATTAATATCCGAAGTCACTACTTTATCCCCAGACCTATAAACAATGGGTCTCAATTCGGGAGGAAGAACCGGTAATAAGCACAAAACCATCCATTCTGGTTCTACATTTGTTTGAATAAAATGTTTCGCCAATTGCATGCGTCTAATCAAAAAAACTTTTCTTATTCGTCTTTTTCTATCTTCCCATTCATCTCCACTATACCCCTCGTCTTCTAATTCCTTCCATTCAACCAAGGAATTCTCTATAATAATTCGCAAATCCAAATTCGCTAATTGTTCTCTAATAGCACCTGCTCCTGTCGCAATTTCCCGATTTCGAAATGTTGCAAAGCCTGGGGTAGAAAAAAAGGGAGAAATGCTGTGGTTACAGGATGAAATTTCATCTTCGAATAAACCCCGTAATCGTAAGAAAGTAGGTTTTTTAGCGCTGGGCCTAGCAAAAGAGAAATCGCCGTATACTAGGCCCTCCAATTTCTTAAGGGGTTTATCTAAAAGATTCGCGATATAACTAGGAATACCTTTGAAATACCACACATGAGTCACTGGACATGCCAGTTTGATGTATCCCATTTGATATCTTCGTATCCGAGAATCAACAAATTCTACCCCGCATTTTTGGCAAAATCTTTCGTCTTCGTTTTCAGCTACACTCGCTCGAGAATTTCCACAAGCACAAATTCCGCTTTTTATGGGTCCAAAGATTCTTTCGCAAAACAATCCGTCTTTTTCTGGTTTATCGGTTTTATAATGAAAAGTGGAGGGCCTTGTGACTTCGCCAACGACTTCCCCATTAGGAAGGGTTTTTTTAGCCCAAGCCTTTATTTGTTGAGGGGAAACGAGTCCAATTTGAAGTTGTTTATGTTTATATTGGTCAATCATAAAATAGAAAAAAGAATTTATATTTATTCCGATCAAACATCCTCCCTATTAACCTGGAAGTTCTTCTCAGATACAAGGAAATGGTTCAGTTCTAGAGCCAAAGATCGTAGTTCTCGAACGAGCACTCGAAAAGATTCTGGAGGATCCTCGTGATTAGGCACTCTTTTTCCCCAGATCGTAGCATTAAGTATTTCTTGACGAGCTATAAGATGATCAGATTTATAAGTAAGTATCTCTTGTAAAATATGAGCAACACCAAATCCTTCTAAAGCCCAAACTTCCATTTCTCCTACTCGTTGTCCCCCTTGCTTGGCTCTTCCTCTAACGGGTTGTTGGGTAACAAGTGAGTAGGGCCCAGTAGAACGCCCATGAATTTTCTCATCAACTTGATGAATTAATTTTAAGATATAGGACTTCCCTATTAGAACAGGCTGTTCGAAGGGATCTCCTGTTCTTCCATCAAATATTCTGCTTTTTCCCGGGTACTCGGGTTCAAATACCCATGGATTTTTTGTTTGTTTACTGGCTTCATATAATTCCGAAAACACGAGTTTTCTTGAAGCCTCTTGCTCATATCTTTCATCAAAAGGTGCTATTCTATAATGTTTCTTTAGCAGATCCCCTGCTAATCCGAGCGAGCTTTCAAATATTTGGCCCACATTCATTCGTGAGGGTACTCCTAAGGGATTGAAGACCATATCAACAGGTGTTCCATCTTGCAAATAGGGCATATCTTGCCTAGGCAAAATTTTGGAAATGATCCCCTTATTCCCGTGTCTTCCGGCTACTTTATCCCCAACTTGGATTTCACGTTTCTGTAAAATATATACACGAACCATTATGTCAAGGGGGTCCCTCTGGATCCATTTCACATCGATAACGCGCCCTCTTCCACCTATAGGTAGTTTGAGAGAAGTTTCTTTTGAAGTGGATACCTCAAGACCAAAAATAGCCCGTAATAATCCAGCTTCCGCGATATATGACGATTCGCTCGCTAGCTGAGGTGTTAATTTACCTACTAAAATATCGCCAGTTTCTACCCAGGATCCCAACCTCACAACCCCATTTCTGTCTAAATTGCGGAGTAAATGTTCTTCTAGATGTGGTATTTCTTTAGTTATTTTTTCAGCGGAGCCTTGGCTTGTCGTATCCGTCTGAATTTCATATTTTCGGATGTGAAAAGAAGTATAAATATCTTCATATACCAAACGTTCGCTAATTAGTACTGCGTCTTCAAAATTGTAACCCTCCCACGGCATATAAGCTACTAAAACGTTTTTTCCTAAAGCAAGTTCCCCACCAACTGTAGCAGCTCCCTCCGCTAAAATTTGCCCTTTTTTAATGGATTTACCCGGTGGAACCCGAGGTTTTTGGTGCATACAAGTATTTTTGTTAGACCGCCGATGGGCAACTAAAGGAATACTTATAGCCTCCCCATTACTTGATAAAAGGATCTTGTGACTATCACTAGAAACGATCTTTCCCTCGCGTTCGGCTATAACGGAAACCCTCGAATCTAGAGCTGTTTGGCGTTCCAATCCAGTTCCAACAATGCACTTCTCGGCCCGAGAAAGTGGAACTGCTTGGCGCTGCATATTAGAACTCATTAAAGCCCGATTCGCATCATTATGCTCAATAAAAGGAATGAGAGAACCCCCAATAGAAAAATATTGGAAAGGAAAAATACTTCTAACATGAATCTGTTCCCATGCAATAGTCAGGAATTCTTGACGGTATCTAGCTGGAACAACTTGTTCTTCCTGAATACCCTGATTTAAGGACAAAGAATTTCCTGCTGCTATCATATAATATTCATCTCTATTTGGTGATAAATAAACCACCTGTCTCTCTTTTTTTTCTTTTGCTTTCTCGGATATTTCATAAAACGGACTCTCTATAGATCCCCACCAGTGATCAACTCTCGCATGAATAGCTAACGATCCGGTAAGTCCAACATTGATTCCTTCGGACGTGTCAATTGGACAAATACGCCCGTAGTGACTCGGATGAATATCTCGGCTCCGAAAACTTGCAGTTCTCCCCGTCAATCCCCCAGGACCCAAACAACTCACTTTTCGCCCATGAACCGTTTGTGTCAATGGATTGGTTTGATCAAAAACTTGAGATAAGGGGTATGTGCCAAAAAAGGTCTCATAAGTAGTTATTAATAAAATCGAAGTTGAAGTTGGAGTTACCAAAGTTTGTGGAGTCGGTTTCGATTGACGTATGAATACTCTACGGATAGTTTTTTGAACCGCATGTTGTAAACGGCCAAGAGCCAGCCCGAATTGATCTTGTAACAGATCCGCAACCGAACGAATACGTTTATTTTTCAAGTGATTCATATCGTCATCGTCAAGTATACCCGTTCCAAATTTCATTCCAATCAAATGATCCGTAGCGGCCAATACATCTCGTGGTAACAAGAATGTGTTGTTCTGAGGTATATCAAGATTCAGTCTCCGATTCATATTTCGTCGACCAACTCTTCCTAATTCACATTTTTGTTGAAAAAATTTCTTTTGTAATTCCTCGCATAAGGACTCCGAAAATACCAGGTCCCCACCTACACAAGCAAATTGTTGATAAAACTCTAAAATAGCTTTTTCTTTTGACTCAATCCTCTTCTTCTCCTTAGCATTCGGGAAAGACAAGAAAATTTCGGGGTAGGAAACATTATCTAAAATTTCTCTTAGATTCGAACCCATAGCTGATGATAGAACTAAAATAGATATCTTTTGTTTTCTACTCACGCGAGCCCATATCCTTTCTTTTTTATCAATTGCTAATTCCGACCTTCCTCCCCAATCTGATATTATAGTCCCTGTGTATATAGAAATTCCCTTATGGTCGAATTCCGAACGGTAGTAAATACCAGGACTTAGCAATATTTGATTGATCACAATTCGGTATATTCCATTTATTATAAAGGTTCCTAAGGAATTCATTATAGGAATGTTTCCAATAGAAATGGTTTGCTTTTGCACATCGAAACCAAAAATTAATCTCGCAGATACATATAATTCGGAAGAATAGGTGAGTGATTCATACACAGCATCCCTTTCCTTTATCGAGGGTTCTAGCAATTGATACCCTTTCGCAAATAATTGAAATGCAATTTCGTGATCTGGATCTTTAATTGTTGGAAACTTCTCAAGTTCTTCTGCCAAGCCTTGATTAATGAATCTACAAAATCCCTCAAATTGGATCTGACTAAATCCGGGTATTGTGGACATTTCCTCATTTCCATTCCGGAGCATTTTAATCTTAAGTTTCCTATTTTTCGAAGAAAAATTCCATTATCAGCTCACTCTTCATCAATCCCTACGGATCAATCTAGCAATCATGGAATCTATATTCTGTTTACTGAATCACATGAAATTCTAGGGAACTCCACATACGTATTTCATATATGTATTTCATACATATGAATAGAGAGGATTTCGACGAAAGTTCGAATTTAGCAGGGGTAGAAATGGAATGAAAATGAATTGATAAAACAGTCCTAGAAAAAAATTCTGCCACTTAAACCTTATGATATTCTAAAAAGATTGGATAGCAAAGATTTCTCGTTTTATCTCCTTTCTATGAAAAGGATAAAGCCATAATAATTTATAAGCACTAGAAAGTTTGACTTTAGTTCGATTTAGAATGGCACGTTTAGTTTAATCTTCAAAAAGAATTTGAAACTTCTTTTTTGTTTCGTATTCGTAGTAGTAAAATTGCTGGAAAATAAAGGATTTCGTTGTAAAATCCTAAAATAAGGAGAAGTACTTTAATCTATATCAGAGCAAATTTCCTCTTTTTTTTATTCAAGATATTTAATGCAATGAAAAATTAAAGCACGATTCCCCATAGGGATATGTACATAAGGGGGATCCATAGATAATAATGCTGTTCGGACCTGGATTTCCTTATATACGGATTAGGAAAACGTTTATTCTCTTTTAGTATGCCATTAAAAAGAATGGGGGGAGAATACCGATTTAAGAGTCGCTCACTACTGCAATTCAAAAAAAAAGCAAATTCTAGTTAATGGTTCCAATTTGTTCTTAATTTTGCAGCCTGTGACTGGAAATCCACTTTTTCCCCTTTGTCATCTCAATAGAATAGAAAGAAAAGGGAAGTTTTCTAGTGTTAGCAACGTGTGTTTTAAGATAGAATCCATAAAAGCAGAAATAGATTTTTTGAAAAAGATTAGAAAAAAGTAAGTAGAATTAGATTCAAGATAAAAGAAAAGGGGTTTTAGTAAGAAAATGTGCATGAATACTTGCTCTTTTGTCGATTTTAGATTGGATTTTTTGGCGGCATGGCCAAGTGGTAAGGCAGGGGACTGCAAATCCTTTACCCCCAGTTCAAATCTGGGTGCCGCCTGATCAATAAAATACTTAGGATTATAGTACTGATCAAACTCGACAAATTCATACTCCCCATAAGTTGGGTCAAGAGAGTAACTGGATCTGCCGATACTGGATTTTGAGAATCCATATCATAGCTCTATCCTCAAACTAGGGTTTGTTTTGGCGGCAGTAGCCCAAAGGCTACCAATAGGGATGAGGTAGCTTTTCCTTAGTCTTTTATTAATTTGAATTGATTCGGGGATTTAAAACTACGAGGCTAAGATATCAGAAATCTTTGTATCCAAAGGTCCCTAAGGGACCTTCCTTTTTCAATCTAAGATTGAAGAAGGGACCTCGCGAAGAAATATCAAGACTTCCTAATTATCATACATTTTATTTATCCTACATCTTACTACATACACTTCGTACATCTTGTGCTACCTGCGTACACTAAAGTAAAGGCTACCTATTCTGTCGAGAATCAGATTCGATAGGCTGATCAAAAATTAATTTCAGGGTTGTGGATAAGGTTCCCTAACTCTTTCATAGAAAGATAGAAAGCGGGGCAGTAGAGTTTAGGTCAAAAAAAAATAAACATGGGTAAGGTAGGTATCCAATAAATATTTATCTATCCTAATTTTATCGTATATTCTGGCGTTCTTTACTTATAAAAAAGGGGTAACAAAAGGAAGAAAAAATCTCTCTATTCCCGCGTCTTCTATTCCAGACATCCCCCTATTCTTTTTTAGGGAAAGGGCTATGTATCATATTTATACTTAATGCTCTCCAATTCCACCAGAAATCATATAAGAATTTGTTAGGAGTAAATTCCTTTAACGGATTCATCCATAGTCTTAGGGCAGAATGCCCTTTTGACTCTGTACCCTTGATTCCACTATGATTATTGATCAATAGTAGAATAATTCTTTCATAGAAATAGGAGACATAATTTACATGGATATAGTAAGTCTCGCTTGGGCTGCTTTAATGGTAGTCTTTACATTTTCTCTTTCGCTAGTAGTATGGGGGAGGAGTGGACTCTAGGGATACTACTAATTGATTGAGTAGTCGAATTGTAGTATCAACTCTTTTCTTTAATTGATCGTTTTGCATTAATAATTTTGCTAAACTTGATTTTTTCTCTCTTTCTTTAGTTTTGTTTCACTCTTGTAAGAAACTCTTTTAAGAAAGTAAGAAAGAATCGTTCTATTCTACTATGTTCTATTCTACTATAATAGAATAGAAAGAGCGATTCTAGTAATTCAGAATTTCTATTCTACTAGAAGTGACGAGTAAAAAGAAAGTTCTATACATAAGAAAATTAGACTTTCTTACACGAAGCTATTCACAACATATTGCGCGTTTTCCATTTATACTCTTTTCTTATTCTTAGAAAATTTTTGATGTTCTTTTATCTCGCTTGAAGCATCTCGCAGCATTTTTAAGCATGAAAGATTCGTAGGTTTTTTCCTTTTACTTATTTTCTTTTACTCTAGTCTATTCTCGTATTATTTTTCTCCCCTTCCATGGATTCTTTCAATGAAGAATTGTTTTCGATTTTTTTGATTTTGACTTGATTGAAATTAAGTGGATGCAGTGAAAAAAGAAGTTGAATTAGACTACTATTTCAATCTACTAAATCTATTCTATAGTAGATTCAAGATAATAAAATAGAAAGAATCTAAAGTGTGGTAGAAAAAACTATATGTAGTTCTTTCTACCACACTTTATGATTCCAACCAGATCCTTTCATTTAAGACTTGGATTTTTTTTATTTAATCCCTTTTTCATTTCTTCAATGATTAAAAGGAATTCCATTCAATCATTTTGGCTGGCTGTTTTTACATAAATAATAAGTAAAAAGGCAGTAGGAACTAGAATGAACAATGCAGTAGCAATAAATGCGAGAATATTGACTTCCATAAACTCTTTTTTTTTTCACAATAACTCGGGATGTAATCCCATGGAGAGGAAAAAAGGGTATCCTGTAAATTCAAGGGGAGCACTTGATTCTGATAATACTGAATCAATTCAATATTATGAATATTGGATCTATCAAATCAATTCATGGTTGATAGTGGAATAATATAACATAGGAGGATCCCTTATCCATACTAAGACCAAAATCGGTTTTTTGATTGGATTCGGAACCCCCTCTATTCTATTTTTCATTATTTTCTACTTTTTTCTATATGTATAACCAAAAATCTTTCTTATCTTATCCAATTTCCCTTCCTTTTTCTTATAGTTATACATACAATTATGTACGTATTATATGGCGGACTTTCTATGGGTCACATAGACAATCCAAATAAGCAGCAGAAGTAGAAATGAGATGGAAAAAAGAGGGTCTTAAATAAAAAGGATCCAATATTTTAATTTAAGAAAAAGAGCGTTTGCTTGGTTTTTATTTTATTAGGTTGCTATCAATATCTGTTTTTGGGGTCTAAAGATGAAAGCGGATCCGTGTCGGCAAATGGAGTGAGAATGGGGTATATTCTTTCCAATTATTCATTCAACATACACAAACAAAGTTGGAACTAGAAAATGGAAAGGGTGTGGTTTAACCCCAAAAAAAGAACTAATTAGATTAAATTCATTCTATAACAATAAACGGATACGGTTTATGTATGGATTCCGGTAAAATACCGGTACTCTATTCCATAAGAATAAGAGTAGAATAGGAAGTTAATATGAGAATGGTATCATCATAAAAATAGAGTAATATCCTAAATTATACGAATCCACGTATGATATGTATGCCGTTCCTTATCAATTGGAACGAGTGAAAAAAAAAATTCCTATACTGCTCTCTTTTTACTCAGAAATGCGAAATAAAAGAAGTGAAGTAAGGGTGGGTACCCCATAGATATTTGATCTTGCCTCCTGCCCCCCTTTTTCATCAAAAATTTCCAATTCCATAAAAAAAAGGAAAAAAGAATTTGTCCATTCATTGAACCCTAGTTCGGGACTGACGGGGCTCGAACCCGCAGCTTCCGCCTTGACAGGGCGGTGCTCTGACCAATTGAACTACAATCCCTGCGGGGTGTACGGCATACCTATTCTTAATTAAATAGAACCATAAGAAGATTCCATTCGTCTGCGGTGTTTTAAGAAATAGACGAATTGTATAGTACATACCCACGTAGGATATGTGGGTATAGTGAGAGTGGCATAACAAAACAAGTATGTCGCGATTTTTTATCGCTCAAAATAAACGATTCTGCCTTTCCATAAGAAAGGCTCTTTTCTTTGTAAGAAAAGAATCAGAGAGATATGGATTAGAAATCAATCTTCCCTTATGTCTTTATCCTTTATTTCTATGCATCAGACATTTTTTTTTATGGAAGAAAAAGCATTGATTTAGTTCATATTCACGAAGCCCTAGATTTTTGGGCCGAGCTGGATTTGAACCAGCGTAGACATATCGTCAACGAATTTACAGTCCGTCCCCATTAACCGCTCGGGCATCGACCCAGGAAGAATTTATTCTAGGGTTTTTGATAATCTATGATTAACCTCCTTTTATAATACTCCCTACCCCCAGGGGAAGTCGAATCCCCGCTGCCTCCTTGAAAGAGAGATGTCCTGAACCACTAGACGATAGGGGCATCACTAGACGATAGCGCCATATACAACCACTCGTCATATTATACTATAATGATAGTATGAGCAGTTTTTTGGAATTGTCAATATACTCGAAGAGTATAACTAGATCAAAGGAAACAGTCTTTCCTACTTTTCTATTATGCTTTCATAGGATTTTTTTTAGTTGAAGGTTAGGTTAATTCACGGATCATCCCCCTACTTTTAAGGAAATTCGTTTAAAGGGTATAGAATAAGAATAGATTAATAAAAAGGATTCTAGATTAGTTCAGTACAGGTATTGATTTGATTGCTCTAACAGGGAAAAGAGTCCAATTTCATTTCTTTTTTCAATTTAAAGTCTGTGCTTCCTTTAGTGTTCAGACCAAAAATGCGGGGATCGCGCACTAAACAAAGTCATAAAATTCAAGAAAAAAAAAAGAAAAAAGTGAATGAATTTAGTAGAAAAGTAGTTTACCGGATTCGAACCGACGACTTCTGTCTTACCAAGGCATTACTTTACCACTAAGTGAAAAGCCCTTTATCGGATTTGAACCGATGACTTATGCCTTACCATGGCATTACTCTACCACTGAGTTAAAAGGGCTTTTTATTCAAAAATTAGCCACTTTCATTTGGTCTACTTCTACTGCATAATGTACATATTATATGTATATATTAATGTACATAATATATGTACATATAGAGATTTTAAACAAGAATATAATAAACTAGAATTGAGTGGAAAAGAGGGGGGGAAATTGGTAAATGGAGAGGATCGACTAACCGGCGACTTTCCAGATCCTCCTTATGAAAAGTTTGAGGAGTCCTCATCAGAGTCTTCTGATGTAAATTTTCATCGGGTAAATCTGTCGATTCCTATCTGCTTTTCTTTTTAAGTTATGACTAGTTGTTTGTTGCTTCTCTCAAACGATAGAGGAAGTCTATGATGAATTTTTTAAAGTCATCTCACTCCTTCCCTATGGCTCGGACTTTATGATAAGTTGAGAAAGAAAACATCTTTCCCAATTTTTTGTTCAATTCTGAACAAAAAAGAAAAGGAAGAAAGGGATTTATGGGGACTGTGCTGCCCCCTCCCCTATATCTCTTAGTGTATATTGTAGGAATAATCAAACTATTCCTTACAGCAGTCTGGCACATTTACGTCCTCACAAAACAAATAATGATCGTTGTAGTCGTAACCGTAGCATACGACCCTAATCGAAATGCATACATTTGGTTCATACGCTATTGGTATGGGAAGAAGAGATGTATTTTACAGACTAGAGGGGGGCGATCTAAATCCTAAAGTAAAGGCCCACGATTGAAGTACCAACCGCCCACCGCCATGAACTTTCTCTGTTTGGTTCGATAAGGTGGAATTAGCCTTCTTCTCGAATGGTTAGCCTTGACAAAGGGTAGCGTTGGTATCATAATCTACATGTAGCGGGTATAGTTTAGTGGTAAAAGTGTGATTCGTTCTATTAATAACGGAATTGGAAATGATATACTTAAGACATCCTTAAGTTTTTTTATATTCATATTCCGATGAAAACTTTAGTTCTTATAAAGGGTTTAATCCTTTTCCTCTCAATAGCGTATTGAGGAAGAATATACATTCTCGCGATTCGTATCCAAAGACTAATTGAATTTGCATCCAAAATAAAACTTTGATTATGAGTACAGAGTCGCGAAGCATAATTTTGCATTGGATTAAGTATTCCGATTGAATAAATATGAGTAAAGGATCTATGGATGAAGATACAAAAAAGTTTATTTCCAATCGTAACTAAATCTTCTTTTGTTTTGTTTAAAAAGGAAACGGAAGCCCAATAGCTAAAAAACGATAGTTTTGGTTTACTAGAACCATCAGTATATTGTTTCAGCTCGGTGGAAACCCAACTCTTTTCCTCAAGATCTCTTGAATGAAATTAGGGAACGAAGTAAGTGGATTAGATAGATATTTAGTAGAATTTCTATCTACTACTCTATAGGGATCATCTAGAAAGCGGAGAGCTTTGGTTCCATTCAGACAGAAAAGCTGACATAGATGTTAAGTGGTGAGAATATCCATAAAGGAGCCGAATGAAATCAAAATTTCATGTTCGGTTTTGAATTAGAGACGTTAAAAAAAATCAACCAACGTCGACTATAACCCCTAGCCTTCCAAGCTAACGATGCGGGTTCGATTCCCGCTACCCGCTCCATTCTGTATAAAAAGACTATTCTATTTGTCTAGACATGGTAGAGACTTGTATTCAACCTTTTTCGTCCACCAGTTTTCGGCCCTACAGAGCGGAGTAGAGCAGTTTGGTAGCTCACGAGGCTCATAACCTTGAGGTCACGGGTTCGATTCCCGTCTCCGCACTTAGCAGTTCGTATAAATGGACTATTCTATTTGTATAGATATGGCAGAGGGCTATATCCAAATCCAACCCTTTTTTTATTCAGCAGGCATAAAAAAAAAAATGAAAAGAAAAGCATAGTCTACCCCCAGTTTGTTTCTTGTTTGTCTCGGTGAATCCCCGGTTTAGGGAACCCTCTTGGAAAGCTCGATTTTCGCCCCCGAAGCACTCTTATTTTTTGAGTCGGGTACAAAGGAAGGATAAGATAGGAAGGGATACGCTACTAGACAAACAACTACTTAATTTAATAGAAGTAGTTAAGTAGTCAATTAGACTGAATTTTTTATCATAGTAGCTTACTAAATTAAGCTGGC